AAATAAGAAGATTGTTTACGAAGAAAAACGAATACAAATTCACATTCGAATACATAAAAATTATATAGTAATCTAAATAGTCTTTTATTTTCTTTTGAAAAAACGTAAATAGATTTCTTCGAAGTAATGAGACTATTCCAATTATGATATTCGTGGAGAAAGAATCGCAATAAATGCAAAGATGGAACATCTTGGATCCGACATTGAAGGATTTGAACCAAGAGTTCCAAATGGATAGGATGGGGTATTAGTATATCCGAGATATAGTTTAAATGTGATAATTTGTCCTCTAAAAAGGGAAATATTGAATGAATAGATCGTAAATTATGAAATTGTGGTATTTCTTTTTTTTCGGAGGAAGATGAAGATACTAATCGCAGCGAAAATGGAATTTCCATAATGACTGCAAAACTTTCTGATATCATCTGAGAAAAAAAACGAGAATAAAAATAATTGTTGTGCCCAATGAATCGATTTTGGTTAGAATGATTAGTCGAATTAATCAAATAATTCTGTTGATACATTCGAATAATTAAACGTTTCACAAGTACTGAACTAGATTTATTGTCATTACCCAAAATTTCCGTGGGTTCGTAAAAAATCGAACCATTTAAACCATAATCATGAGCAAATGCATAAATATACTCCTTAAAAAGAAGCGGATATAGGAAGTGTTGTTTCCGAGATCTAACTTTTTCTAAATATTTTTGTACATGTAATTGTTTCATTTACATTTCTACTTGAACTAGAGGCTGAATGGAGGAATTTCTTGGTTTTTCAAATGATACATAGTGCAATATGGTCAGAACAGGGTATGTATAATGTATTGTATTATGTGTATATATCTTATGTATATATATAGAAAAATTCTGTATATATATATACCCCATATACCCCGGAAAAAAACAGGGAATCCAATCAACAGATCTTTTTCCTCTCCTTTTCTATCCAATTGGTTTATGTTCGGTATAATTACAAAAGGACAAAAAATCCTTTATTTTTGCAACCCAATCGCTCTTTTGACTTTGGAATAAATTCTCTTTATCAATATACTGTTTCTTCTACACATCCGTCTACAATCCATAATAAAAAATAATTAGGATTCATTAAAAACAATCAATGGTCCACTCACAGGAAAACCCATCCTTTCCCGCATCAGGCACTAATCTATTTTTAACGTCTAATTAGATCGGGTAATCATTCAAATTAAGAACATAAGCTCGTTGCTTTTTTTATTTTTACCGGAATTGGAACCATAGGGCTCTATCCATTTATTCACTAGACCCAACTGTAAATGGGAATTTATTTTGTCCCACAAAAATCAAAACAATTTTTTTGAACTGTAACGATCCGGTAAAAATAAACTCCAAGTTTTACTTTCATTTTACTTTATTAATTAATAAATAAAATCGAAAATAATAAATTAATTTTATTACGACATGCTGTTTTTTCCATTCATTACCTTTGAGGATCAGTCGTGGTCTTATAGACTCTACCAAGAGTCTGGACGAATTCGTTGCTTCATCCAAATGTGTAAAAGATCATAGTCGCACTTAAAAGCCGAGTACTCTACCGTTGAGTTAGCAACCCGGATAAATAGGATATGTAGATATGATCGAAATAAAAAAATCAATTGAATTGCACTGCACAATCCTATCAAAACATTGAACTAGCAACACATCAAAAAGAAAGATTTTATGATCAATTATAAACACTCAAATACCAAAATGAGCAGATCTAATTAAAAAACATTACCAATTGAGATCTAAAAGTTGTGACAAACCACCCATTTTTTTTTATTTTCCTTAAAAAATACATTTTGTATGAGAGTAAATGCAACAAGGCAAACCCATCATTTGAGTGAAGTGAAGGAAAGAAAAAACCAATATGGAGTGGGGATAAACAGATCCATTTATCTACGATCGAATTATATTTGTTCGATACACCATTGTCAATATAAATGTAATGTTGAGAAAACAAATTTAAGTAAATAAAATAAAGACTTGTGTTGGATTGGCACAACATAAACATAAATAAAAAATTCGAATGGAAAAATGAAGGAAAAGGTAAAGAAAAAATCCGCAGTTGATTCAATCAATTAAAGGTACAATAAGCAAGATTTACCCCTTATTTGTTGGTAAATTTAATTCCTGCACCAATAAAAACGTAAATAAATATGAATAAAGCAAGAATAAAGTAAAAGAATATGTAAATAATTACACAAAAATAGATACTAGTAACCGTCCCCTACTTTTTATTTTTGAATTTCAATTTCGTTTTTTCCTTTAATTAATTCGAAGTTCCTTCTTTAAAAAATTCTGCCTTCTTTAAAATATCATAAACCGTTCCTGTAGGTTGAGCGCCCTTTTCAAGGAAATATAAAATAGCGGGAACATTTAAAAAAGTTTGATTTTTTATCGGATCGTAAAAACCTACTTTTCGAAGATCTCTTCCTTCTCTTCGGGATCGAACATCAATTGCAACGATTCGATAGATAGCTCATTGGGATAGATGTCGATAAACAAAGCCCCCCCTAGAAACGTATAGGAGGTTTTCTCCTCATACGGCTCGAGAAAAATGATTCTCATTTCTGTAGGAAAATGGATCCAGAAAATCATGAATTAGACTATGATTTGAATTCAGTCCTTTTTTGTTCTTCCTTACAGAAAAAAGGAAATCTCATTCATACTCATAACTCAAGTTGGGTAATTGTGACAGAGTTCAAAGGAAAATCCTTTGACATTTATTGAGCTGTCTCTAAACTCTTTTCTTTGTCTCATCTCAAATCTATTTTTATTCCTCATTCTGATCCAATTATTGAGACAATTGAAAATAGTGTTTCCTTGTTCCGGAATCCTTTATCTTTGCTTTGTGAAATCATTGGGTTTAGACATTACTTCAGGGATCCTTATTCCTTTCAAAACGGCAGCAACATACCTTTTTTATTTCTTTCTGTTATTTCTTTCTATATAAATAGAATACGAACGATTGATTCCCTTGTTATACACTTTTGATTGAAACGGTTTTACCAATTTAGAAAAGTTTTACTTTTTTGCAAACTTATTCGAATTTGACCCTTTCGATATAGATATATATTGAGGATATACTTACAAAGTTGGTCTAACTTATTGATTTTCACTAACCCTAGATTCTTTCCCTTGATAAATTATTCAATTAATCCTTTCTTCTCGAGCTCCATCATGTACTATTTACTTACAATCCAACACAAATTGGGTTCTTAGCAGAACAGAACAAATTATGTCGAGCCAAGAGCATCTTCATTACTATAGAAAATGGTGGATGTAAAAATCCACAATTGATCATGTCCTTCAAGTCGCACGTTGCTTTCTACCACATCGTTTCAAACGAAGTTTTACCATAACATTCCTCTAATTTCATTTCAAAGCGGTATGGAATTGATTCAATATGGAATCGTGAATAGTCATTGGTTCCATCAGTATATATCAGTATTTACTAGTCCATACTTATCTATCCATAGATAGATAAGTATTTATCTGGAGAAGGCTTAACAAAAATCCAATTTATTTAACCCTATATTCTATCATATGAATAAAACAGATTTATGAAAAAGACGAATAAACTAGTTTGCTTAAGATTTATTATTTATACATCTTCGATAGATTGTTTGAGACAATTAATCATGCATGATTAATCGTCTCGAACAAATAAACTATAAATCCCCAAAAGAAGTTTAATAATAATAGATTTCCAATTCCAGAACAAAATCAATTATTAACCAAATACACTATTTCAATGACCCGAAAAGGTCGAAATAATATAGATTTATCACACTTCTTCAAGTACTAAGATAAAAAATTTAAGTAAGAAAAAAAGATCTCGTATACGGTAAAATTAAGGTCCTTACATTATTCTTTCTTTCATCATAAAAATAAAATATAAATCAAGAATCAGAGGGGTATGATCTTTTCGTATCCATCATATACAAGGAACAGTTCTTACCAGTAATTACTGGTAGTTAGTAATTATAGAATATTTAAAGAATTACGGATCCTTTTCACTTAACCGAAATGTCCGCCCTGTTACTGAAATACAACAATACAATAAAAATATATAATATATATTATATTGGCATAGGCCTTGTTTTTTATACATATTTTGTTTTACTTCAGGTTCCATAATTTTTTGATCAATTCAAAAGTCAAGTAACAAGTAAATGGAATATACGAATTTCTCCCCAATCGCTACATTACATTGATTTACAATCATTGATTTGAACCAGATAATATCTAAGATACAAAAAATAGGATCCAGATCCTTTTTCCGATTTTTTGTTTTATCGTGCCAACTTTAGTTAGAAGTTTTAAGACCAGTGATGAAATTTGAAATTCCCTACTGTTAAGTCTCCACATAGAATGTGGAATTCGGATAACCTAGTTATTTTCTTTTTATTTACTTTTGGTTTTAGGGAACGGACTAGAGAAACCTTTCTTTCATATTGCGATTCAGAGTTCATATCTGGGAATTCAGAAGATAAAATTGTTCTCTTTAACAAATTTTTGTTTCATGTGGGATACAATGTGATCCCATCTTTCGTTTCATCAGAAACGGTCTGGGACGGAAGGATTCGAACCTCCGAGTGACGGGACCAAAACCCGCTGCCTTACCGCTTGGCCACGCCCCATTTCGATTTCTATTATACACTAATAAACACTATTATTGATATTGGTTATTCGTCAATCCCAACTCAAATACATAAAAACATATGAGATATTTTGTTGCTAGGATTCAATACATGTAGATATAGAATAATAAAATTCATTGATCATTACATGGAATTCAATTAAGATATTGTATGAAAGTCGAATTCCTTGTATTCTCATTCTCAAATGAGAATGTAAGGAGGTATTTTTTATTTGGGGTAGTCCGAAGAAAAAGAAGGATTTTTTGATCTGCCTTTTTCATTTTTCCCTTATAAAAATAAATCAATCAAAATAAAATTATCTAATCTACAAGAACAAAATATTTGTTATGCTTAATATCTTTAGTTTAATCTGTATCTGTCTTAATTCTGCCCTTTATTCAAGTAGTTTTTTCTTTGCCAAATTGCCCGAAGCTTATGCCATTTTCAATCCAATCGTAGATGTTATGCCTGTCATACCTCTATTCTTTTTTCTCTTAGCCTTTGTTTGGCAAGCTGCTGTAAGTTTTCGATGAAATTTTTAATACTCTACTAAATACTAAATTTATTATATATTCGATATATAAATTCTAAAAATTGATAAGATCAGATACGTCTTACATTATGAATCCTCGATTCAAAAATCGAAATTCTTGTATTGTATATTGAATGAATAAACGCAGTGATAAATTTGAATCAGCTTTTTCGCCGTTCTCACCTTCTAGTGAGCGCAGACAAGTGAGTCCTCCACAATCCATAATTTTGGATATGGTAAGAATTTTTTAGTTTTTACTAATGAAGGAATAAAAATCTTATTACTAATAAATTTAAAATTTTAACAAATTTCTTAAAATAGACTTTTTAAAATTTTTGGGGTGTCATGTTAAAACAAAAAAAATAAGATATGCGATAAAAAATAGGTAATCTATTCCCTTTTTCAACAAAAAAAAATGATCTTGGAGATTGTGTAATGCTTACTCTCAAACTCTTTGTTTACACAGTAGTGATATTCTTTGTTTCCCTATTTATTTTCGGATTCTTATCTAATGATCCAGGACGTAATCCTGGACGTGAGGAATAAAAATAAAAGATTTTGAGTTTTTTTTCTAAATTAATTCTTAAAAATTTTATTTGTTTCATACATTTACCTATGAAAAAATCAAGGGATCAGAATTCCTTCGAATTAGAAAGTCCCAAGTGATCATAGGGAACGGAAAGAGAGGGATTCGAACCCTCGGTACAAATAACTTGTACAACGGATTAGCAATCCGCCGCTTTAGTCCACTCAGCCATCTCTCCCAATTCAAAATTGAAAATTTTTATGCGATGTAACACGTGAAAGAAAGATTGAGAAAAATCCTCGTTTTTTCTTTATTATCTTTTTATTAGATAATTAAATAGATAATTTAGAAAAATTTTGGATTAGATTAAAAATTTCAACTTTCTAAGTATCTTTATACTTATTTTTAATATTTTGATACTTATAATCTAATCTTTTAATTAATCTTTATTATAGTCTATTTTTTATTAGATTCCATTTTTAAATTAATCTTTATTTATTAAATTCTATAATATTAAATTCAATAATTATTTATATTGTAATAATTATATTATAAATTATATTGTAATAGAATCTTTATATTACATAGAATCTTTATATTACACTATGTATTTATTATACACTTTTATTATACACTTGAATATAATATTCATTTCGAAATATATCGAATAGATAGAAAATCTAACGAATTATAGAATTCTATTGCTAATTTATATATATTTATATATATATTATTTATATATATATATATATATAAATAATATATATATATAAATAATATATAAAATTAAATAATATATAAAATGACGAACAGTAAAATAAACAATAAATAATTATTAAATTTTAATAAATAATTATTAAATTTTAATAAATAATTATTAAAAAAGAAAAATATAAAATTATAAATTAATATAATATATATATAATATAAAATATAATATAAATAATATTAATAAAATTCAATTCAGAAAAAAACCAATTTGATCAGGAATTGTCAATTTATATAATGACTTAAAACAGATCCATTCAATAGAAAGAATACCTTATTTCTTTGATTTTGTACGAAAGGTTTATTCCCCCGGCCTGGTCTGGTTAAGTACTGGCCAGGCCATTTCCTCTTTTATTCCAATGAATCCTTCATTTCCTAGATCAAACAATTTAATTATGATTTGATATTAATCAAAAATACTTGTTATTGCTACTTCAATAACAAAACAAGAGAAATTTCCATTCTAATTCCTATGATAGAAGTGACATTTTTTATTATATTTGAATTAGAATATTTTCTTATTCTTCTTTTTTATTTCTTTTTCTGAATTTATTACTTAACTTAACTATTTATTACTTTCCTGTTAAAGTAAATAAAAAAAAAAAAAAACATGTGATAATATATATCACATATCATAACATAACATGTATATATATATTAAATAAAATATAAAATTCAATAAAAAAAAAGAAACCTATATACAAAATTTCGCATTTTTCTAGTCCTGCTTCAAAAACTCCTTCAAGTGTAAACCATTAGTTTAGTAATAACTTCTTCCTAGCAAACAAAAATATAACTAGAACTTTTTATGTTATTTAAATAAACTTGCTACTCTTCGCTTAGCTTTTTTTATTTTAGTCCCCAGCAAGACAAAATGCGTGTCACGACTATCATTTTCATGATTCTCATGCTATCTTGATTGTGTTTAACTCCCCCATTTGTTCGACAAATAATCCATTCATATACAATAATGAATATGTAGCGGGTATAGTTTAGTGGTAAAAGTGTGAT